CCCCCGCCCCCTACGTAGTGATTCTATCAATCATGTACGTGGGTAGGACCCTCCATTCTGCTTGGTATATCATGGCTTTCCCTTTCCCAGATGTTCGCCTTTCTAAGTCAAGTAATGGTGACCCGCCGAAGACTTTCGAACTGAGGGTTCGGTTCGGTCAGTAGAGGGGACGACTTTGCCTCCAATAGCCCCGCTCTCTAGCCGACTGATCCCGTTGATCATATAACTGGGGGGGAACATGTCATATTCGAGGTGAACGATCAGAGGTCTCCTCTAATCACCACGATGAGGCTGCTTTCTCTTTTAGTAGACTCAGCAATTTATATGAATGAAGAAATGAATGCCGGGCTCTTTCTTTCACTGCTAACCTCCATTTCTTAATGCGGATATTTTTTCTTTCGTCGAGCCCCGAGCTTGTGGTCCTCTGGATGAATTTTTCAAGTAAAGGTCAACGTACATAGCAGCAAGGATGGTGCATCACCTATTTATTGTTCTCGCTCGGGAGCCAAAACGAACACGCCTGCCACCTACTTTGGACCTTCGACCAGTCTACCCTTGTAGAATCGGAACCAACTACCACTGCATTGCGCTCGAACAGTTGAGCGGCCGCCGGCCAGCAACTTCCGTACACAGATATAGATTCATTCTTCGTACCTGGTTCAGTCTCACAACCCTTCGCGGGTTGGTAAGAAGTCCGTCTTGTCTGGGATTCGACAAAGAAAAGAGAGTGCTCGACCGGAACAACGGCCGACAAAGACCGTAATTACATAGATAACTGCTCTTCCCCTTCTCCGAAAAAAGGCTTTAAGGCAAAAGCGTATGGCGGCTGGAAAGAAAGACGACCTCACCTTATCGTAGATGGTGTCAGTGAGAGCCATTTTAGTATCTTCCCTTGACCTTCTTTTGTAGATAGAATCTTCAATGAGTGGAAACAAGCAACCTTTTACTAAAAAAAGAAAGGTCCTTGTTGAGTAAGGCTTCAGCAAGCAGAACAAAGTATGGGTTGGGTGCTTGAGCGCATCTTTCTCATATCGAAAAAGGCGAAACTTTGTTTTCGTTTTCTTGCAGGAGTGCTAACGCGCGCCCTTACGTTGCTCTGCAGTACGAACCTCATATAGAGCCGCGCCCTTTATGATGAGCAGCCAAGGGGCCGCCTTCTTTTCCGAACCAATCTTTATTTACTAATAAATACAATCTTTTTTTGGGGGGTGTATAGCTCAGTTGGTAGAGCATTGGGCTTTTAACCTAATGGTCGCAGGTTCAAGTCCTGCTATACCCAAACCTACCTAAAAAAAAATGAGTATCAAAGAAATCTTTATTCTATAAACATAAAACAACAACTTATATTCTAATAAAATATAGAATTGACTTTTCGTTTTCGTTATAGTAACGACTATCATCGAAAAGAAAGTTTAGTATTAAAGAGCCTACATAGGGTACAAGATCGAAAAGAATGAGAGGTATCAAAGACCTCTCGACTAAGTAATGTGCTAAACAAACTAAAAAAGTCCCCTAAGACTAAGACGGGATGAGTTTGTTTAGCAGATTCCGGGTAACCCAGAAGCCCGGCAGAGGGAATTCAAAGAATTTTTTTCTACAGCGTCGGTGTATCTAGGTACCAACTCCCATCTAGAGATTGCCGAGGTCGATATGTCTGGTTGTCGGTAATGATAGTGGATGGTAAAACAATTCAAAGATGAACTCTAGATTGTTTAGCACATTACTTAGTAGAAAAAAACCTGGCATTGCTTTCAAAATGCCATTTTACACAGGAGAGTTGGTTTCTATTATTAGGCTTAATTAATATGAGAATTTTTCGGAATAATATGATCATTTCTGCTAGAGGTTATTGTAGTAGTAAAGTTAGGACAGAACATCTATCAAGTAAGAAACGAATTCTTGATCAGTTCTGGAAGAATTTCTACGAGCAGCTCAAGTCATTTTCAATCATAATTCTTTCTATTCTTTTAGCTACTATGGTAGAGAATAAGCTTCTCAGGTGGTCTTTTCAATTCTTTCTAGATACGAAAGAAAAGAATTGAAAACTTGCATCATGATCTCCTGTTATTTCTTGTCTTGGTTTTTGTGTTCGTATCATGGATCTTGGTTCGCGCTTTATGGCATTTCCACTATAAAAAAAATCCAATCCCGCAAAGGATTTTTGGTCTACCTATTATCGAACTCGTTTGGACCATTTCCCTTTTTGGGGTCTCCTTTTATTTTCTTGTCGAAACAGCGGGTCAAGAAGATTCATTGTCCTCCTCTCCCTTACCCTCGGGATATTCTTGGATTGAAGAGGCTTATGGGAACCGGGGAGAGGCATCATCTTCGGTCCAAAACTCGCCTCAACAACACAACCGGAGGGGGCTCAGGAAATAATCTAAGATAGACTTTGGGATGAGCTAGAACGGCCCCTGATCGCGGAAGTGGAGCGAAAAACCCAGCTAGAACTTGAAAGAAGGTTTGATTTTGGCAAATACACACCCCCCGAGATTCCGCGCTTCAATTCAAAGAAGAAGTAAAAAGCCATGTAGAGGTAGAAATGGAAGTTGAAGGGCAACTCCGGATAGATGGATACCCGCCAGAAAGGAGAAATAGGAATTGGTCGGCAATCCGCGAATGACTTTTCTATAATAATAGGGGGAACCCGGTTGACGAAGCCATTCTGGAAACATATTTGCAAGAAATGAAAACTGACTTTAGTACTCCTTTTCCATTACTAATGAGAGCTCGAGTAAACTATACACTTGACTTATACAAACCGGGAGACCCCCTTTTTTTTTAGGGCTCTGATCAATCACACTGATAGCTAAAATAGTTCACTGAAATTGGATTTCGTTTTTTTTTGTATTTCACCGCTTACTAATCTAGTATACGTATAGTAGGCTTCCTTCGCCCGGCCCGATGAGATCAGATCTCTCGAACGAAGTGATAGGAAGGCTGGCAGGAGATCTCTATTCATTACACCCTCTTGTATAGTAAGGGGAAAACGTTTGTTCAAAACCTGCGCACCAGCTGAAGAGAAGAAAGGTTAGCGAAGCTTACCTTATTATATTAATAAATTAAGGAGAAAAGGGTTCTGGAAGAAAACCTACTCCTAACAAGTTGCTGGATCGAAGTAGGACATTCTCCATCCGCCCGCCAGCAGCAGAGAGGGTTCGATTCCCGTTATACGCGATGTGGCGAAAAAGACTGATTCAATGAGATATGCCTTGCCTGCATTAAGATTTAAAACTTGTCGTCTACTTTCAGGAAATGTTCGGAAGAGAGAACTTACAATAATACAACGTCGCATTCTCCGAAAATTGAGAAAGAAGAAAAGCTATATTAAGAAAAAGATTTCTCCGAGAAAAAATCGTAACAGTTACATCCAATTACAAACTACACGAAAGTTGCCCCTTTTTCATGGGAATTTACCCATCACAAAGATGCACAGAGGAACAAAACGAACTTCATATATCCCTTTTCTACTCAATCCAGAAACAAGATTGGACGTTATTCCGGTTCGTCTCCATTTTTGTGAAACTATTCCTCAAGCAAGGCAGCCGATAAGTCATCGAAAAGTGTGTGTGAATAATGGAATAGTCAACATTACTCATTTTAAAGTTTCCCACGGTGATATAATATCTTTTCAAGAAAATTACGCGAGAACCCGCGGTGAAGAAATAAGGAGATCTTTCTATATCAAAATATCAGTTGAAAAAATCATAGGCAAATTCCTGGGTCACCGGGTAAGAATGTGGAGAAGAAGCAAAACAGAATGGTTCCGCCTACTCAAAACTAAGAAGGGATGCCGCCTACTACTAAAATCCCGGTTTTTGCAAAAGTTACGTTCTTCTATGCAAGAAGAAGACTTAGAAAGAACAAAGAAGTTTGGATCCGAAAAAGTATGCTTAGGCAGTTCCTTCGCGGAGCACAATAGAATGAAGAGGAATTTGTATCATTTCAAATCCTTATTCTTATCGAAGAAGAGAAGGAACGAGAAAAACCGAAATCTTCCTACTCGAACAAGAAGTTCTATAGTTTACAACTCTTCTTTACCTACATCTACATATACATATAGTAATTTGATCTATTGCTCTGCATCCTCCCATCAGTTTAGTATTCAGAGAAGGAAGAGAAGAATCAAAAGGATCGAACTACCTACTCATTATTCGGAGGTCAATCATAGAACACTAAAAGCTGTGGTATCTTATGGACCTAACATAGATCACATCCCTCACGACATAAGATTGAAAGATCCAAACCTTCCTCTTCGGAGCGGAAACGGACGTGGCCAAAACATATAAAGATCGGCGTAGTCGCTCATAGGGACATCTCTATCCGGATAGAGAATAGTCGAGATCGATTCATAGATAGATCTCGTTCTATATAGATAGGTATCTCCATGGATAGAGCTCAAAATAGGGAAGCCCTCATAGAGCAGTCTTCTACTTCTAGTCGACTGCTGGCCTGAGAGAAGGTGGCCTCCCTCGGGAAACATGGCCCAATTTCTCTTCTTTCTTTTTGATTTCGGGTTTCTTTATTGCCCAGAACGCTAAAAGGTGGGGAAGAAGCAAGCCGAACCTCTGATCGACCCGGGCACATAAGAAATCGAGAGATCGTAAGTAACTTAGTGAATGCTCTCTAAGAAGGGCTTGGGAAGAAGAAAATGAAATATGAACAACCGCGCTGGTCGTACGTAATAGATCGACTTTCATGCTGGTTTGGAGCAAGAACTAGCATGAAAGTTCCATTTCAGTGAAGGACGACGTACCATGATACTTTCTGTTTTGTCGAGCCCGGCTTTGGTCTCTGGTTTGATGGTTGTACGTGCTAAAAATCCGGTACATTCCGTTTCGTTTCCCATCCCAGTCTTTCGCAACACTTCAGGTTTACTTCTTTTGTTAGGTCTCGACTTTTCCGCTATGATCTTCCCAGTAGTTTATATAGGAGCTATAGCCGTTTCATTCCTATTCGTTGTTATGATGTTCCATATTCAAATAGCGGAGATTCACGAAGAAGTATTGCGCTATTTACCAGTGAGTGGTATTATTGGACTGATCTTTTGGTGGGAAATGTTCTTCATTTTAGATAATGAAACCATTCCATTACTACCAACCCAAAGAAATACGACCTCTCTGAGATATACGGTTTATGCCGGAAAGGTACGAAGTTGGACTAATTTGGAAACATTGGGCAATTTACTTTATACTTACTATTTTGTCTGGTTTTTGGTTTCTAGTCTTATTTTATTAGTAGCCATGATTGGGGCTATAGTACTGACTATGCATAGGACTACTAAGGTGAAAAGACAGGATGTATTCCGACGAAATGCTATTGATTCTAGAAGGACTATAATGAGGAGGACGACAGACCCACTCACGATCTACTAAAGGTATCGGAGATTGATTGGTTCGAATCCAATTCGTGAGAAGAAGCCAAGCTAGAGACCATAAGAAAATCCCCGAGAAAGAGCTCAAAGCTAGTCGAATCCTTACTTATTTTTATCCGCTTCTGAACCATAGCCACTAGGATCAGAAGTAAGGTCTACTGACTTTGGATCACTTTCATCCGCATCTCTTTCTTTTTCAGCGCGACGAGGTCTTTCAATCCTTCGACCCCTTAGGGATAAACAAGCAAGGAACAAAGGTAAGAGCATTCGCTGTTTATATTATATGGCTTGTGTAGTAGTAATTATAGCATTAAATGAATAGCAATTGTAATACCATAAGGTTTAAGGTTTATGGACAGATTTAGCCCCGTAGTCATTCAACTTCAGTAGTGGTTTACGCATTCCATCGACGAAAACGAAAAAAGCTGGAATGGTAAGAGCTTGACCTTAGCTAGAATTGGTGGAAGCCGTAGGTTGAGGAAGAGCGCTATAATAGGTATTGAGCGGTGATGGTTCATCAATAGGGAGAGGAAAGTATCCGTATCCAAACTACCTATACGACTCTGATTTCTCCATTCCAACCATGTTTTAAGGAAGACGGGCAGCAAGAATGGCTCTTTTTCAATCTATACATACAAGCGGCTGCTAGCCTCTCCCTCTCTTCTAAGAACAAGAACTGTTGACTAAAGCCCGCTTTTCCTCTCTTCATGGCATCCTTCCCATTCTTTGCTTTTCCAAGTTTTTCCGTTGCACTTTCTGATAGGAGTGTAATAGAATTGAATCTTTCTTTCCTGTCCTTGAGGAACTCGTTAAAGAGCTTAGGCAAGACTTGGCCTACGTGGAGTAGACCTCACTTGATCTTTGGCTCGCTTCTAGCTTTTCTTTTGTATAAAACTTTTCAACTTGTTGGGCAGCAGCTCCTTTCAGTCGAGTCACTTCGTACCTCTCCTTTCTATTTTATTTTATTTAGTATTAAAAGTATTAAAAGGGCCTAGCCCCTTTCGGTAGAGCAACCTAGCAAATATAAAAAAGGATTCTATCCAGCCACAGGTTCCCCCGCGGCTACCTTATTTACCGGATCTTTTGATTAGAGGTCTGCCCGCCTCGCCTCTCCCCATCCCCTTCTCACGCAAGCAACCAAACTAAATACTAAATAAAGGTGACTCGCCATGAGAAGGGCCTACCTTTCACTGCGCTGCTTTGGCCTCCCGCTTCCTCATCTGCGCTCGTCAAGGAAAGATTAAATAGAGAAAGGTCAACAAAGCCACATACAATACAAAAGAAAAATGATCCTCCCACATGCCCATCAACTCTTAATTAATCTGCCCTAAAATTCGCTTGACATAGTAGGAATCCGGGCCCCATTTAGTGAAACTTTTTTTGACCTTAAATTTTCGATATCCTACTCATTCTCAACGTTCAATCCATAAACACGTGCAATACCATCTCCAACGGACACCACTCGACCTAATCTTCCCAGGAGCGCCATCTTTTGACTTCTTTTTCGATGCGCTCCCAGAGATCACTTTTCGGGTTTTTTAGTTCCCGCATTAACTTGGCTAAAAAGGGAAGCTGCTCCTTTTCGGGGAGGTCTTCCGCGTCTTCCGCAAAATACATCGCGGCATCCTCTACCGCTTCGCAGCGTCCGGGGTTTAATCCTTGTTCTTGAGCCATTTCTTTCGCTCGTTGACTTAAGGCTTTTTTATAGCCTTCTAACCTAAGCCGGTGACGTTCACAGGACTCTTGGAGCTTTTTCCATTCATCCTCTTCTTTTTTTTTTTCAGCAGCTTCTACTGCTTTCCAAAGCTCATCTTGGTCAACTTCGTTTACAGTTGTTTGATCGACGGTAGGTATACCATGATTAGAACATGCGCCCGAAGACGGACCAGCTTCGTCCATGTTCATCATCGAACAGAAAATATCTTGGAAGAGGGTTCCATTCACCGCTTTTACGACGAAAAACAGAACAAGAGCCAGCCTTCCGGAGCAACCTGCTAAATTCAGAAACATAACTAATATTGCTCGTGTCGTACTGGAGTAGAAAATATTTTCTAGCAAGAGTTCATTTCCATGACATATGAGACCAAGTAAACCGACTAGGATGATTAGGAACAAGTAAAGATGCTTTAAAATTCGCAAAAGACGATTAGCCATTTTCCATTTCGTTGAGTTCAGTCTTTCGCCACAATTGGGCTATGGGAGTCGAACCCAACCAAATCTTCCATCCCGGACCCCTAAAAAATAGAATCTCTTTATTATATATTATTCTAGATCAGAAGCAAGCAAACTGTCTTGTTGACGTTAGCGCAACGTCTTTCTCTTAAGGCGCTCGTTGCTTGTCTTATATTATGATATTTCTCTTCTTTATTTCATTTTTTTAATTGCAATGCCGAAAGCAGACAGACCAACAAGAACGATTGCTGATTCCCTTACTTATACTACAGGGTCTGGCTGTTATGTCTAAAGCATCCGAAATGGATCCTCCTTAATAGGGCATTTTCCACTCATGGAGGGAGTTGAATGAGCCTTCAAAAGGAGGGGCCTTTTTTCACATTACGTAAACTAGCCGAGATTCGTCCCTACCCTAATCGTGACTAGTTGTTCTTCTTTTCAATCGTCTTACTCCAGAAGGGCCACCCTCTATTTTAAGGCAGGCAGAGCATTTTCAAAAGATGAAGAGAAAAGCCTCGGATATGACCTATAGGAAGGTTGCTTGGGGTGCTCCCCCCACGCTTCGATGCTTATGGGTAAACGGATGACATCTTTGAGATGAGAGAGTTGGGATTGATGTCACTATGCTTAACACATGGAATTGGCCATCTTTCCTTGGCTAGAATAGCTAATTCGAAGTATGTTTTCGGGGGGAGCTCGTGAAAACAAGATTTATAGGAGAGAAGAGGGGAGCTATAGTTCAATAGTCTTTGTAGTTCTTTTTATAAGAGGGAGGGCGTGCTAAAGCCATAGGGGCTATATAAGCTCCCACAAGGATTGATAATCAGCATAAATCAGGCCTTCTGCGGAGATAAAAGGAAGATTCTTTATAGAAGATTCTCTTTATTCCCACCTCAAGCTCGGTCATTGGCTGTCCTCCTCAATCGATTAGACTATGGCGAATCACTTGTGTATTGGTCTTTGGGAAAGTGTAAGACGCTATTGCTCGCAACTGGGTCTTGAGTGTCGGTCTAACAAAAAAGTCAACTCTAGTTGCTTCTCTTGTCCGATCGGAAACTGGTCTTCTTTTTATGGTGTAAGGGTCGGCAACAGCTCCCTTTGGAAGGAATCGATCGTCAACGTCTTTGGTTCCCTCCACCCGCCGCCTTCGGTCAACTCAAACAACAGGCCAGGAAGGACATTGTTGAAGGCTCACTGAGTGCTTCTAGGTTAAAGGGAAGCACTAGACTCACTCCACGGGAACTAGCTTTTCGGTTTGCTTCAGATTTGGCATTCATTCCCCCTCCCCTTCCTGGATTTCGCGTTATTGTCTGCTATGCTAGCCTATGATGAAGGCCTTTCATTTTGGCTCTTTAGGGGCTACTCTATGTATGGGGTATGGGCTGTTATCTCAAGGGCCTGGTTAGGCTCTTCTTGTTGGAGTATCCTCGCTCAGAGGCTAAAATGAATTCTCTCTTGTGGGAGTGCCTGAAGAGACCTGCTTACTGGAAGGTACCATTCTTTTAGAAGGGTTAAAAGGTTACCTACCCTATTATCCCCCTTATCTTACAGAGGTTTACTACGAGCCATACCCAGCGGGATACATATAGCCCAAATGGAACCTAAAAGATGGAATGGGTGATCCATAAGATCATTTGGCGAGGTTCATCCCTCAGCGTGGGGATCTTTCTGGAAATAATGTTTTGTTGAGGCAATTTCCCTCGTCGCTTACCCGCATTTCTCTTGGTATACCCGCCTGTGTGCCTCCTAATTCCGTGAAGTCCTTGGAGCATGTGCGATTTATTCAGGATCCTTGTCAAGAAAGAAGTCAGTCCCTTATTCTTTATTTTATGTTAAAAGGTCTGGACTCGAAGAGGGAGTCGATTCACGTACTTCACCATTTCCTGGGTCGTTATCGCCTTTCCCCGGTTCAGGGTATGGGTTCTTTCTCTATTAAGAAAGTCCCGGTGTGAACTCCCCTACTGATCTGACTCCAGCGGATTCTCGAGAAGCCAATTCTCTCTCTCGATCTACTTTACCGACAAGAGCTCTTAATGAATGAGCAATGAGTTTTCTTCTAACTATTCAAAGCAGAGGAAATATAATATTATATAGCCTATAGCTATAGGGCTAGGCTCCGCTCCTCGCTCGAGCTACCAGCTTTCTTAGATTTAATTCCTGTTGACTAATCCGAGTCCTTGAGAGCTTAGACTTCAGCGGGGAAGAACTCCGAAAGAATTTCATCGGCTCCTCCTCTCTTGCCCTCTTGATGGTATCCAGTTGAAATGGTTGCTGGATTGCCCCTAGTTCAAGCTCTAAGTCAAGCATTCACGCACCAAAGACCTCTGACTACGCTCCTCAGCCTAGGAAAGAAAAATCCCATTTGCCTAATACGTACTACTGTGCAGCAGATGATTTAGCTGTTCCTCCACCAGCTTCTTATTGGCATCAAGCCAGCCCTTATTCCTTGCATCAACAGGCAATCCCGCATAAAAGAAAGGCTACTGACTTGGCTGATTCAACAAGGGAAAAAGGCATCCATTCAAACTGCTCCCATTCCTATGTTGACACCAAGAGAAACAAACCCTGGAGCCTTCCTCTCTATCCATTCCTTTTTCATAATCATAAAGGATGGAGATGGGAGCTTACTCCGCTCTTGCTGGTTTAGTAAGCTAATCCCTACCTTCTTGGGTCAGCAGTGGATCTCGTTGCCTCCGCCCTTTTGGTGCTATCATATTATATATAATATAAGTGATCTGTTCATCTAACTAGAAATTGAATAAGAGAATAAAAGAAAGTTGCCTAGTTCTGATGAACGCTATGCTTAAAGGCTACCCGAGTTCAAAGGTTTAGTTGCGTATCCCTGTCTTCATTGAGATTGGGTTGGTGTTCAGTCAGCTGTACTAGATGCAGTTGCCCAGGCATCCAATGCACTAACTCTTGGACTTATACGAGATGCCATGAGGGATAAAACCGTTAGCAAGTAATCCTTCCGCCTTTCAAAAGCAAAGGCATTTTTACATTCTCCCATTTCCACGTGAAAGCAGATAACGTCTTCATCCTATTGTGATGTCATCTCTATGAAACCTGCTATTCCTATCATGCATGCTATTGCTTTTATCTTCCAACCCCGGATTCAAAAGCAGCTCCTTCTCTCTTGTTTTCATCCGATCTATCATCTCGAAGCAAGTAAAAAAGTATAAGAATAAGACATGGATAGTTCGGCAGTGGGATGAGAGAAGTGTTATACCGTTTGTTGAATAAGCCAATAAGAAGGAAGGGATAAGTGATGGAACTGAAGGAAGCCAAAGGGTGAGATTGATGTCATTGATCTTGGATATTCTTTCTTCTTAGTGAAGTTTACGCTTGATGAAGACATTGACACGGTCTTGAATGAGGGTTATCCAAGATCACTATCTCACTGTCCGTAGATGGAATTCGGAGTTTGATCCCTCGATAGTCACCATAGACTCTACCATTGCTTCATGCAAGTGTAGCACTGATATATTCTTGATCAAGAAAAGAAAGATTGGTTATAAGAGAATTTCAGGCAATAAAGAGTCGTGCATCTGAATAAACTTCTAAGCATTCAACTTGTCCCTCTTCAAAAGCGGATCTCTCCCCATCAAACGAACTCCTTCTGTATCTCGCGGATTAGATCCCAGCTGCCTGTCTTAACATCATTGTTTTGTTCTGCTGTATCAATCTTTTGAAGTTCGAGTTCGCAGTCATTCAGCGGGTTCCCTTGCAGATAGTTGAGTTGCCTTTGTTTTGCTGTCAGGCCAGTTTCTTTAAAAGACGGGTTACGGGGCAGCCAGTGGGTGAGACAGTATTCTGTTAGTTTTCAATCCAGCCAGAGTAAAAGAAAAGGCTAGGTCGAGAGAGGGAATAGGTTCATACTGTAAGCTTTCATCATCATGTAAAGAAAGGGCTAAGGCCTAGTCTTTTCTAATTTCCAAACGAGTCCAATAGTGGAAGCAGTCCTTTTTATTTCCCTTACCTTTACTCAATACCTGGCTGGCTAGTCATATTCAGAGCTAGAAATAACTATCATTTCCTAGACTTTCAATCGTCCAACTGAACTTGGAAACCCTAGTCAAATAGGGCAAGGAGGGAAGGATTAAGTACTTGCCGTAGAGCTTTCAGTACGAGTGAAAACACTTCAAAGCCAGTTGGAGAAAGCTTCTAGGCATCCCCTTTTGTTACATCCCATAAGCCACTATCTATTTCAGATTCCTTCCGCATTTCCTGTTAAAGAGTGATAAGTGATAATTTTTCGATATCTAGCGAGCCAATAGAGAGGTAGGTTGCATAGTCCATAATAGTTCCAGTCAAGTTATCTTACCCAGCCTCCTAGCCGCCTTTTCAAAGTCGCGCTTCTTGCTACCTTTGGCCTAGGCCTGAGACCGGTCGGAAGGAAAGATCTTGGTTGGGAAGAAATGCTAGTAAGTTTGAAAGACTATAGTCTCTAATTTCCACTCCGTAAATAAAAAGAAAGTAAATAAGGGAAGAATGACCAACTACACCCTGGGAAGAAAGGACAACTTTAACTATAAAATATAAAACAAGAAAGAACCCTCGAGTGAAGCAAGAGTGCTAGTCTTCTATCACAGAAGGAACGTAGTGCTCGAACGATCTAATCGACTTTCTCTTAGAGTGTTTCTTTTCAGTATGGTTTTTTCGTCTTTTTGATCGGACTGGAAGGGACATGGACATCATTTCAACGTATCCTTCTTCTCCTTACAGTTACAGGTCGACTGAGTCTTTCCGTCTTCGAACCTTCGCTAGCCTAGAAAGGCTTTGAAAGCAAGTCAAGCATTCCAATCCCAGCGGATTAATCAATAGCAGTAGAGTCGTAAACAAGAACAGCGGAACAAGTCACTTCCTTCTTTGTTTTGTTCTTTCCCTATAGGGTATGTGAACAAAACAAAGAAGAGCTCCATCCAAGAAGAAGCTAAAGCTATCGATAAAGAGGTTTCATTCTTAATACCGGGATTTCACAAGAGATAAGATGACTTCCTTTTAAATGGATGCTAAGAAGAGAGGAAGGTAGTGTCCTGGCCGGATACTACCTCCGGAACGATCAAGAAAGGAAGAAGCCTCTTGCTACCCCTTTCATTGAAATACCAGGCAAAGAAGAAAAGCAATGAGACCTAACACGTATGCAAGCATGAGATCTCTCACTCGAAAGTAAAGAATGTACGCTAGCACCAGTTTTGGCTCCCTCAGCGAGTACCTCGATCGTCTACTACAACTACAGGATAAAACGAGTATGCTTAAGGCACTCATTATATCCCCAGGTAGCCTTGGTACACGAAATAATAAGACCAGCGTAACCATTGGATTCTATGCTATGGTCAACACCCAGCTCCCAATGAAGCAAATTGACTGAACCCACTTTCTACAGGCTGCCTACGTACCAAGGAGGATCAAGACATACGTAGTTCTTCACTCTAGTATGTAATCCAATCTGCCATATATGGACAACGACTCTACCAGCGTGATGCTAAGAATAATGCAAGCACAGGATATAGAAAGTACCTTGCATTGCTCTTTCAATCATTCTAATAGGAACAATTGGATTTTATGCCACCATGAACCGCTATAGAATGAATTCCGACATGCGCATACGTGAATAGCTTCTCCTTGCCTCACCAGCTCTACGGGACCTGTGATCCCTCCCCGGTTCGGTGATCTCTTCATTATATTATACGATCAAAGTTCTTTGACTTTGAGTTCCATTTTCCCTTCCGTTTGGGACAGATAAAGGAGTTCTTGTCTTTTCTCGAACCTTTGACCGACCGGAGGTACGAGGCGCTTTGGTCTTTGATTCAGGTACAGGTCCAGCTACTTTCTTAAGGGGAAGGGGCTTTGTGTCCGGATAAGCAGCAAGAAAGGGCTATATTTGGTTGACCACTCTGGCATGAATCGAGTTCTTCCTCTCCTTACCTATTCTATTCAAGCGAGTGAAAAGCAAGCGTTCATTCAAGCTTTGAAAGTTCCCGTCTTTCTAGTTCTCCTCTTCAAGTCAAGCCATCTCTCAATCGGTCAAGTGGTGCCCCTTTGGGGAGTAGTGGGTGGTCAGTGGACACGGCTAGCTAGTAACCTACGAATGGCATGTGTTCAGCATATGCTTACTTCTTTCTTTCATTTCTATAGTAGGCTTGTAAGGAGAATCATAGTAGGCCTGAAGCAAGGTAGTTTGGCTTTATTACAATTACTGCTTTTCCGGGGTCAGGTCAGCCTTTCACTATTTATCAAAGATCAAAGAGATGGGCTTAGGGGCGAGCTTTAAAAGGTTCTTTGATCCGGGTTTTGTAAACGAATTGACAGATCTCCCAGTCGGTAACTAAGTCTCCGCTACTGCGTCTTGAAGCGCCCGGATGGGCGTATGTATAGTGGTAGCCCTTCGCTAAGACAAGTTGGAGAAAGGAAAGAAGGCACGCTCTTGAGGGGTTTTAGTTTCATACTACTAGCTCGCCACTCTTTGCCAACATGGTGAAGAAGGGGTGGAGAAGGAGAGGAGAATTTTTTCATACATACTCATTCATACGCTTACTAGCTTGCCAGTCACCAATCAGGTCGATGGGTGGATACGCCATCAGTGAGTCCTACTCCAAGTCCCGGTCCATTAGTCGAGTGCTTTGAAAGCCCAACCAGGGGTTCATGGGTGTCAACTGCTGAAGCGGTAGTGGACGCGCCTTTTGGGTCCTTTAGTGGGTTCTCCTTGCGCCAGTGCGCATTATTAAGTGAAGCCAGTCAGGCCAATCATTCACCTATTTCCCATTCCCATGCTTAAACCACCGATGGAAACTTCCACGCGGACGATGCCAACCCATGTACCGATTCGCCGATCCGAGTTCCCCTTGAGTAAAGTAATGAGTGAAGCTGCGTAAATCACTTTCATTGGGACAGAACCCAAACGATAAGTTCTTCCAATTGCCATTCATTAGTCCGGTTGAAAAGACCCAGGCAAGAAGTAGAATGAAGACGGGATGAACTCAAGGAAAGGAAATAAGTACTCCATCGCCATTGTTTTCTCGATGTTCTTGTCTTCTCTTTTCTAGATCCCCTTATCGATCATGGACTTGAAAGATCTTCTTTCATGGATGAATGAAACTTCTAGGATAAACCTACCTACCCTTATATACTATACTTTACTTTATCAATCTTCAACGGGTAAGAGTTCCCTTTACATGAGCGAGTAGGAGCTGCTTTTTAGTTAGAGTTCCTGTTCTTATTGAGCTATTGGCATTCCTCTCGATTCGATAGTGTAAGCTATAAGTAGCTAAGCACAACACAGAGGGGAGGGGTTCGCTTTGGCGGTAATAAACAGTCTAACAACCAGCTCTAAAGCCGGGAATCGATGTTTGGAACCCTGTGAACGGGCATTCTGGAAAACCAGTCGTAAAACCAATCTCCTCAACCACGTAGGCTCCCACTTCAACAGGACCAAAAGTCTCGTTAGGACGCAGGATTTTAGCCTTCCTAAGGAACCAACTAGAAGACGGAAGTTTGAATCGTACGCAGAAGAGGCGGATCTCGCGAATTCAAGTGTTTTCTTAAAAAGAAGTGGATTCGCAGATGTGAATGAAATCACAATTGACTTCTTTTATGATATAAGGAAAAGACTTACATCCGCCTTTCGGGACTCACCAAGACTACTTCCTTTAAAGGGATGTGCTGGCGTCAGTCTATTTTCCAGAACTGACTGGCCCGCAGTGCAATCTTTTTTTCCCGAGATCATCCTTACCGAAGCCGCTATTCCCGAATGAGATCTTCCTAACATGAGCTCCTAAACTCCGATGCTGCTGTGGTATCGGCCGATAGTGGCAGTCAACAAGAGCTGGGGCGAGGGTTCTCTTGTTCCTAGGCCAAAGGCCAGCGAGTCTTCCATTCCTAAAAAAGTCTTGGTTCAACAAAATAGGGCTTAAAAAGGCACCTTTCAGGGTCCTCTATTTTCTATCACGAGGGGTTGGAAACAGGCCTTAAATCAACGAATTTTACCATATCTTTCTAGCCAGCAGGTTTCGGATTGAGTCTCACGTAGAGATGCCTTAGTTGAGCTATTGCGCCCTATAGTGAAGAATCTATAAGAAGGATCTGAGAGAGGATCCTCCACAGCTAAGGAATTCACTTGGCCTTGTTGGATCGATCAAGACAACTTCCCTCCCAACTAGCTCCCACGCTCAAGCTTATTTATTTAGCTACAGGGCAACAGATTCTTCCTAGTTTTTGTACTTATTTAATAGAATAGGATCTTTCTTAGCCCACCGGTGTACGGGATTCACTAGTCTAGCCTTCTCTTCCCTCTGGGGAATATGATTCAGCTCTTGCTCACTAGATTTGAAGGGCAATCTATAAGAAAGATAAGGGACCCGGGAACACCTGTGGTTCTTTTATTTGGCGATACTCGTGCAAGCTCAAAATAGATGTACTCTCGAGTCGCTAAACCCGGGGAATTGGACATAAATAGCTCTGAATAGCTCTTTTCCGGAAAGTCATTTCGTTAAGTAAACATTCTAAATAAATGACTCATTTTTCGTGTCCAAATCCCGTCTTTTGAGCATGATTGGACGATTTCAAAACAAGCCTTGTGAAATGCTGAACACATGTCATTCGCAGTTCATGGTAGAATAAGGAAGAGAAGGAACAGCCGATAAGTGCACCAATCAGCCGAAGAGAAGTCCCAAAGATGAGGACTATAAGAAAGGACTTTGATAGCCGCGCTAACGACCATTTCAAGGTTGTATCTTTCGACCTACGATCTTTTGACAGAAGGGCCTACTTTATATAAAAGAATCGCACGAAAACCTAGCCCGTGATTCTCTTTGAGGGGTTCCAAACTCACGTTTTTGTTTACTAACATCGGCCTCCTAGACCTTTCAGAGGGGAGCATAAGAAGCTATCTTAGGACCTGTTGACAAGGACTTTGAGAAACGGATCGGACTGGTTGACAGAAAGCAAGACAGGAAAGAAGCTACCTTTAGTACATTTAGTCCAGCCAACGGAACGGGAACAGAGTAGAGTCAAGGTCTTTGAAACCAATTCATCCATTCCCTCTACTTAGCAGTTATACTCGTTTTTTAGAAAGGACTTCCTGGTTGGAGTCTCTCTTCCATGCACTTCTAAGGAACTCATCCTTAGCTCTTTGGTAATGAATGAATCTCGCTGGACAACTTCTCAAATAGATCTTTTGACTAGCAACCTCTTAATGGAAGTAGGACTTTATCCACACAGAGATTCTATCTTACTTAAGAAGTCAGGAAGAACATTGGTTAGGGCGCTGTCACGTGTGATCAGACTTCGGAAAACCTAACCAGCGCTTAAAACGGGGTCTTTCCTTCATTGGAAGGGTTTGCCTCTTTTCGCCTATATAAACGGTAGGGGATCGACTCTCGACCTGGTATGTGTGTGATCCAGCCCACTAGAGATACGGAGGGCAGAGGTACGGTATTCACTCCGCAGTTGGTTCTTCTTAACCTACCACTCCCCTTTCTTATGGATATCTCGCGTCTGGGGTTTCTCGGAAGAGGTACCATAGGTTGTATCGATGAGAGAATGTCCTTGCTATCTCCTATAGATATTTCGTGCCCAGGATTGAACTACATTGGCTAATCTTCGATTGAAGAAAAGGCAGGAGCAGATACTCATGTATAGGGGCGTAAGGTGGTGTCAGGACGAAGGTTTTTAGCACATGCAATCTTCTCAAAGGGGGATGTCTCTTTAGCTGCATCTGCTGCTTCTGTCCGAGCTTTCTCTAATCGACGAAGAGGAAAGGAGGCTGGGCAAGATGTACTTAAGTACCATTTTCTCTCTGAAGATATTTGTTAGGAAGCTTAGCCAAAGACTATGTCAAAGACTATTCCTTATTTATTAAGAAATAGAACTAGAGCTGCTTCCGGAGTGGTTGCCTACGGACCTACGACCAAAAGGGGAGGCTCCTTTCTTAGCAAGGAGGGCTACGGGTGCCGGTTGAGAAAAAAGCCGACTATAAGAGTCTACTCCGATAGCTCATTCTAAGGTAGCAGGGGATGATGCCCCTTTAGCTGTATCCGCGTTTGAGCTTTCCGGATCGAAGGTTGTTGACTATGCTGCCTCTTTGGCTTGACTAATGGTTGGTCAAGACGAGCCTGAATGGACTAGAGGAGGAGCGACTGTTGATTCAAAGTCTTTGGAGGGGGGCCGCTAAGCTTCCACTTGGTTAGGACTTAGTGTTTACTATATGATAATACTGGACTGGGCTTACTCGCTTGGCAAGAAGTACTTCCGGTCGATAGAAAGCCCCCCTTGCAGGTGGGTAGGGAGGCCGTTCTCCAGTAGTTGAAAGGCTCCTCGATAGCAGGGACTCCAGTTTGATCTAGTGCCTAGACCCTCTATTTCTAGGTTGGCTTATCCATTTGTGAATGAATCAATCCCCTTTCTTCCCCGAAAGGGAGGGAATACTTTTCGAGTAATAGAGCAGATTCCAGAAAGGGCTGCTGTTGTACAGCTTCTAAATAGGGGAAAAGAGGATTTAGATAGCCAGGACTTACTACATACGAGAGATTAGAGTTCTAGCAGTGAAAGGAAAGAGACTGAGTGCAGTAGAAAGGGGTCTAGCGAAGGCCTTAGGAAGTGCCAAGGGTTCGGTGCAAGGGGACCACCCGCCTAAGCAGAGTAGTAAGAGAAGGTTCTAACGTCCTCCCTTGGGTACAGCGCTCAAGGGAGGGAAGGTTTTTGATACACTTCGGCGGAATAGCCTACATAAGGAGAAGACAGGGCAGTTGGAAGTAAACAAGGAAGAAGGAGAAGGACAGCTATAGCGCAGTCGAAGTGAGAAAGGTGAGGGGTTGGGAAGGGGCACGTACGATCAAGATCTCAAGGAGAAATGATTAGACTGACTATGGTCTTCTACAGGCTTTCCTTGATGAATTTGTCTAGTGAAATGCTAGAGTAACTGAATCAATGCGATAGCAAGGGAACTTCCCACGACCAAACCACCAGTAAAAGCAAGTCAAGAAGGACTCTTAGAAGATTGAAAGTATAGAGGTAGGGATATCGTGCGAAATGGAGCTATGTTGTTGTTGATTCCTTATCAATTCGAAATGGGTCTTCATCCAATCTCTTCAATCTTTAGTTGGTCTTCGACCTCTCCCATGTGGAAAGGTATATCCTTAGTTTAGTAACTCGAAGTAGGAAAGAAGGTAAATCCAGTTTGATCGACCTTACCAATACGGGACTAAGAAAATAAAAAAGTCTTTCCTCTACAACACAACGCGGAAAACTGCTTTTGCCCTACTTTGGAGCCCCGGAAGCGGGGGGGAAGCAGCTACTTGAAGTTTAAGAAAAGGTTTCGCCTCTACTTAGGGGAAAGGGTTTACCCGCTACGCCCTGGAAAAGCAGTGAAACTTCTAAAGCTTATTAGCACAGAAAAAAGGCTTTGAATACCCTAGTTTATAAGGGAATCACCAATCCCTCTATATAAGCTATCGTTCGAAACTACATTCATCAGTTGTCCAAGGAGGCAAACATGGAATGGAGATAGAAAGATTCAGTGGGTCTATCCCTGTGGATCGGTATATGCAACTATAGTTGAGTTGAGTTGGTTGATTCAATCCACAACACCCCCAACCAGAGGGGAATCAAACTCGCTTAGCAAAGTGCAAAAAGAAAAGGAATCGAAAGTATGAATATCATAAAGCAGCAGCTGCTCCCCTAGCCTTCTAAAGAGCTAGTCCCGAAGTAGCAACAGAGCTCTTCTTCCCTATTAGTCTATGAACTATGGATGCTACTAACTAGCAATGTATATAGGTAAGCTACTAACCTTATGGATGATATCTACTCTTTGCTGTATAAGTCTTTCTCATTCCTCTTCTCTTAATAAGCCTAGCAGCTTTCTTTTCTTCACTGGGAAATATCCATAGGAATAATAATATCTATATATCAAAGATCTTAAAATCCCTCTACAACGGGAAAGCCACGGAAAAGCCGTTTCACCACCGAAGCGAACTACCTTAGGCCAATGGGAAATGCCAGAGTAGAGCGCAAAAGAAAGGGATTTTCAATCCACTTCAGGTGGGACTAAGAAAAGAAAATCTGAACCTGGGAAGCAGATTTACAGGTTGTACTTTTCCCGTTAGTCCATAAGGATCGGACACCCATATTCCAGGACCATACAAGCCTGTTACATGAAATGCACCAAAACCAAAGCAAGCCACTCCGAAGAGTAGCCTTCCATTAATAGCCTCTCTTTCAGGCTCTTCTGTGGGAATACTTTCAATCGTTGGCATTCCCCTAGGCGGAGACAGTTTTCGCAATAGCTAGATTCTCAAGCTCTGATTCACTTGCACCCTTCTTCTTGAAATGGCATTAGCTGCTCTCAAAGATCCAAGCGGGGGAGTCTGTAAGAAAAAGACCGCTTACGCCGACATAACATATGTTACTTCCACTTCCTTTAGGAGATGTTTTTCAGGGACCAAAGAGAAGGCTTTTTGGTCAAATTGATCCTTTTTCATTCCCATCCAACCCTCCCATTCTTTTTCCTCTTTCTAAAGACCGTAGTTCAGCTTTAAAGCCCTTTCAGGCAGTATGAATATGAATAGTCGGGAGTTACAGGGCATCAGCCGGTATAAATATAAAGATAAAGTAGTCAAGTCATACAGGTCCCGATTGAGTTAAAAGCGGGGTAGGTCTACTAGCTAGCTGGTAAAGGATACAGCAGGTAGGAATGATAGTTACGAAAGGTAGTATGGAAAGCTAGGTAAGCTAGAGTAAGATTCTTTCTCTTTTGAGACCACAAGAGATAATAGATGGAAGACCACGAGCAAAATCAGTCATTCTCTTGCTCTTGCACTCCCAACCTTGGAATGAGAAGACTTACAGCTTGAGTGAGGACTTAAGTCAATAGTAGTTGGAGATTTTTCTTTTGTTGATAGAAAGCCTGCCTTTACTTCCTCTTTGCAGACAGGCAAGGACTGGGCAGAAATCTAACTAGGAAAGCTCCTCAATGCCTAAACCCTTCAGGGATCCAACCCTAACTCGGGAATACACTTTAAATTAAAGGCTGATGGCAGGCTTGACTGAGCAAATGCCATAAAAGAGGAAGAAGCTAGTCTTTCGGAAGCAGTTGAATAGAAGGAAGAAGCCACTTTAGCAGCTAGTAGAATTGAATCAACTACTATGAGATCTTTAGACTCTTTCAGAGCAGCGAACATCTCTTTAGGCTCTAACAGCCTCTATTCAGGTAGGAAAGGACAATCAAACGCGTTTTAAGAGCCTATTGCGCCCAACAGAAAGAAAGTCAAAAAAGAAGAATTCTAACTCACTCATAACAACAAGAAGCCTGGGCCTCAAGGCCCCAAGTCCCATAGAAGATCTTCTTATTCCCGCCTCTGCCAACTACCGGGGATGAAATGCCAGCAACAAGGAAAGCTACTAATTAGGCTTAGGCCTGAAGGGAGAATATCATCTGTTTACCTGGGCTTAGTCTCCTTCCTTCATCAGAAAAGGGAGGAATGGTAGTAGAAAGGCATTGGAAGAATGGCATGCCACTATAAAAGGGATAGCTTCCAGCTAAGAGATCTATTTGATCTTACCCGCTAACTAGCTCCGTGCGAACTGTCCATTTCATCAACTCCGAAGGCAGGAAAGAAGACTCTATTGAGAGAGCAGCAAAAGAGCTCTACTTGCCTAGCGAGGGCCTAAAGCCATATATTAAGTCAAGGACTCTCCTCTCGGTTTATTCTCTCCTTAGTCTGAGAAAGCCCTAAAAACGGAGTTACATATCCCTCCTTGTATTCTAATCCAAGACCTGGTTAATCCTTTACTAAAGACTAAAGCAATATTGGATCAAACCTTAACGAAAAAGTCCTAATAACCTGGGGCAAAAGCTAGTCCAGAAGATCAGTCTTGTGATTGAGTTAGACTGTGTTCCTTTAGTTCCTTGTAGTCAGTATTGACTGAGAAAGGTCCCCTGCTTTGATTGAGTTGAAAGCAACAGCTCTGACTTCGTTCGTGTCCGGGGGAAGGCTAGTAAGAGTTGATGAAAGCATAAAGTCTGTCTTAAGTAGGGCTGGTAAGCCTATCTCAATAGGAATCTCAGCATCTGCCTAACTGATCATTCAAGAGGGGCTCGCACATACCTCTTAGGCAGACGGGTTAAAAAGAAGGATGAAGAAGGGGACTAGGAATTTCATAGGAGGATTTGGTAGGTCCCGGGGACTTAGGAAGTGAAGAGGCTCTAAGATAGTTTTCTTGTACTAGCTCCCCTCTAACTTAATAACCCTAGTCTTCTGACTTTCGAACTTCAGAAGGACTTCTCTCAAGAGATTCCTTGCTTTTCTATGAGATTTCGGCTGAGGCCCAGAGGTTTAGAGCCGGGAGGTAATAGGCAGTGATTGGGGAGTCGTAGGTCTGCCGCAGGATACTTTCAGGCGAGCTCAATCTCAGGTCGTAGTGCACAAATAATCTCAATAGGAATCTAGGGCGGATCTTCTCTTTTTGAAGACTGGAAAGCGCCTTCTCTGTCTAAGGTCAGGCTTTCCAAGCCTAGAGATCAGTTCGCTAATATCGCTAATAAAGTATCATCTTCCATTCTATGGCTGCTTTGATTTCCTCTAGGGCGTGGTAAAGATCATAGCTTTCCTCTCGGACGGGATGGCAACACTAAATCTAAAACAGATGCTTGCAGGTCATACTTTTCATGGCTGCCTTTTAAGAGGAAGTCAGAGATTGTACCAAAAGACTTAGAAATCGGATTCTCCGCAACAATTGAAATAGGGGAATCTTCTTCTGCATAATCAATCAGACTTGAGAACTCCAGGACGAGTCCCAGAGAGTTAGAGCCGGCATGGAATCTAAGGGAGTTTTTATTTTCTGCTTTCTAAGGCTGCTCTGTCTAAGGCATTTATTGAACTATAAAGCCTGTAACTTTAATAATAAATAAGAAACTTCCTCGCGCTTGAAGCTAAGATTTCATAGTTGCTAGCTCAGTTGCACTAAAAGATCAATAGAAAACGGAATTTCGGGCTGATCTTCTAAAGCTACTAAGTCTTCTCTACCCCGTCTAACTAAATAGCAAGAGTAGTTTTGCTCGGGTTCTTCTCTAGGTGTGAAGTAAAAGACTGAAATTTTTTCAATCCCATACTTCTAATATGGCTTACAGGTACATTTCATTTAGAAGTCAACTTCAAGGAATTCAATCCTTTACTTAATTCGAATTCGAAGGACTACTTTATGGCAAGAAGAAGTTTATGTCTTTTTACGGCTTCTGGCTTAGAGTTCTTTCCTGATGCTGACTTCGAGCTATTATGCCCCACTAATGAGGAATAGGCAACTAAATCGAAGTCTTAATCTCCGGCTTTCGTAACTCCCAGGTAACTTCACCCTAAGCCTACTATACCATCTCCCGCTTCAAGGGCTGCTCTGTCTGAAGATAGGGCTTTTAGTAGAATATCAAGACTGACCTCCTGCTTCTGACTATGACTGATTTGCTGATGTTGAGTTCTTAATGCTCTAGCTTGATTCTCAACTCTTAAGGCACAGAGATCGAGCTATAAGACTTATAGGAAGCTAGGTCCTTCACCTTCTCAACTCTTAAGAGGGCCTTTAAAAAGACTTAGATCGAGGAATCTCAGCAAACATAGGCATTTCGCTCAGATTACGCATCTCCGACTGAAAACTGAGGAGAATAAAGAGAGTGAAAATCGGTAAGAAATTACTTGACTTCATTTATTGCTTAAGGCTATACTTCAATTCTGACTTCAAGGAATTCAATCCTTAACTTCATTCTAAAGGAAATGATGAAATTAAATAAAGACTTTAATTCAATCCTGGTAAAGACTAAAAATCAGTCAATCCTAAACAAAATATACTGATTACAGGCTCTACTGAAATACTGAAACGAATGAAATCGAAGTAAATCTTACTCAATCCTGCAAATAGGAGTCGAAAGCCAATCATTTGAGATTGATGCTTAGGCTTCTTCCTTAGCAAAGAGAAAGTAAGAATTTTCGATTTCTCCCTCTAACTCAAGAGAAAGAGCTGCAACTATTTCCTCAGTCTGACTTCCGTGGAAGTCTAATTGATTTCATTCCTAGGTATAATTGGGAGTTGAAAGCCAATAGGATTGAAGTCAGATTCTTTCTCTTTAAAGTTACGATTGTTCGAAGTTCAATTTGATCCGGGTAAGAAGACCTAAAGGCGGCCAACCAAAAGGTTCTTGGGTTTCTTACGCTTTTATCTCTGTCTCTGCTGTAACTGCTAACAACAATAGCAATCTCTCTTCCTTTCTGGCTTAGCCTGTTGCGTAACCGATTTCGAGCTTTCAATCTTTTCATCTCTATAGACGTCATTTCAACAGTTAAGAAATCCTCTAACTTGAACAAGACTAAGGGCAACCAACTCAGTAACTTCCTAGGGTTCATAGAGGCCCAGTATTGAAGTTCGAATCAATGCCTAATTTACCCTCCTTCAGCTAGGCCAGGAACGAAAAATGAGATGTTGCTTAAAACTTCCTAGCAGTTCAATCTCAGGATGCTTGCAGCTCAACTATATTAATCTCCTCAAGCCATAAGGCGTAGGGCCTTGTATTCGAATAGAAACATCAATCTTTCATCTAAAGCTGCAACTCTGTCCTCGACTTCCTCCCGGGTAAGATGAAGAACAGCCAGATACTGGAATTGGAGTAGAATCAATGGGGACTCGGAGGTCCTCCGCAGGACCTAGGAATAGAATAGGCGGGATGAGCTCAACAATAGCTAGATTGAGTTCTCTGGGGCTGTCCTCTATAGTCGTTCCCACGGGAAGGATGTGAATAGGAGCTGAGTTCAAGAGATAGATGTAGTGATCTCGGGCAGCTCTTTCTAAGGAATTTCTTGTATCAATCGATTCTGCTCTGTATCCCGGAAGGGAATGCAACAATAGAGAAAGATTCTAACTTCACTTGCTGCCTTTATGCTCTAGGAGTTAAGTGACCCATAGGCATGGGTCACAAACGAGAAAGGTAGGTTCCTTTCCTTACTAGATCCTCTGTCACTTAGACTTCCTTAGAAGACTATCAATTCTCAGTCAGTTACCAGATAAAAAATCTGAGAAGATTTAAAGGCATTTATTCTAGCCGATAAGGATCTGAATCAATGGGTGTTGGATGATCAGCCTAGGCTTTTTCTTTTTTTTGCTTCTACGTCTCATGACGGGAGTGCTAGAGCCATAAAATGCATTCTTTAGTCAAGCAATGAGAAAGATTGACCAATCTCATCATATGCTATTTCATATTCATATGCCCTCTAACTTGAACTTCCTGACTTCCCAGGGTTTCCACTGCCTAACTAGACTTCTCATTCATCGGAAGTCAGGGCTAAGAGTTATCATGAGTTAACTCCGGCTTATCTACTAAAGGCTGTAACTTTGAACTCAACTCTAAAGGAAGTGACTTCAGGGTTGGAACATCAGAGCAGAGGCGGGCATAGAATCTATGAGTGTTTGAATTGAATCCCTTGGGACTTGAAACTGAATCTTAGTCTGCAGGAATTAAGACTGGTTTGTAGCTTTCCTACCTTATCTTACCTTATCTGAAGTTGGACGGGATTCCTAAGTCGAATGACTGATCTCCGGACTCTTTACGGCTCTCAATCTCAATACTAGCTGGGGTTCAAACTGCCTTGACTCCGAAGGAGAAGATTCTCTAGTCTGTTTTCCCGGTGCAGAAGAGAGGGCATTAGAAAAGAATCCCTGCCTTTTATTACCCAGATGGGATTGCAACTACGTCATATAAAGAAGAATCCCCGAAAACAGAGGAATCCTCGGCTCTTCTCAACTCTCTCACTAAGGGCTTCTATTCCAATAAGCCTACTTATACGTTCTATCTGAGCCTAGCTTCCAAAGCCAACTCATTCACAGGGACGGGATAAGGGCTAAAGAATCATATCCTTACTTAGATCAAGCTCTCCGGCCGGAACTTCTAAATCACAGGTTGAGATCGTAACTCAATCTAAATACACTAATTTCAGGACGTCTAAGTCAGAAGTAGTAGCTCGAGTTCTTACGGCCTTTAGTCCGAAGTAGCTTCATCAAGACTATCTTACCCCGGAGCTATGGAAGTGAAGAGGAGCTTTCGTAGTTGCCTTTCTGTGACTTTCGACTGAGTCTTCAATATAGGCAGGAAAGACTGATAACTCCTTGACTTCATATATCTAATATGGCATTTGGCGTCCCACCAACACTAATTGTTGTTTAGACTGACGGTGGTTTTGATCCCTTAAGGGAATTGGCGGGATGAGCTCACTAGATTTCGTTATCTTGGGCCTTTTTAAGGCGTTTTCTTTCTTACTTGCTTATGATTTGATAGCAACAGCAATATAAATAGCAAGGAACTCTCCAGGACTTCTTAATATTGCATTTCCTACGAAGTCAGATTAATGGCTTTCCAAAAGTTGCACACTAAATCCCCTGTAGCTCAATATCCTAACTACCATACTTGCCATTCTTTCTATTTCATATTGGGCGCTAGAGGACATTATACGGCTTCCTGCCTTCTCATTATGCTCTGTCCGATAGAGGTGTTCAGTTAGCCATAGGCATTTCATCCCCGGGTTGTTTGGGAATAGAGGATCTGGGTTTCAACTACCTGCCTTGACTCCGGTCTTGAAAAGACTTTTTTGAGCAAGATACGGGCTTTAGAAGCAGGGATTAGGAATGGGCTTCTCTTTCCTGACTATGTTCCCCCAGATCAAGAGATGGGAGATTATCTACTTGCTTCTTGAAGACTGACAGTTAGGCCTAAGGTCGTGTTAACTAAATATCATGACTTCTCGCTTTCCTAACTAAATAGAGGAAGCTAGAATTCTGACCTGCTTCCGACTTCGAAAAGGTCTAGTCTGATCTTTCTGACTTTGTAGTTCTTTCCGGTCGGGCTAGTATTCCACTAATCATCCTTTCTGTCAACTCAATATCAGTAGATAGTAATTCAATTTCACTCAGGACGCGCTAACTCAAACCAACATCTCACTCACTACGGCCTCGGCACACTAAAGAGAAATCATAAGTCATTCATCTCCAGCAGTCAGTCTTAACTGTCCGGGATTGCTCACGGAACTGCGTAAGCATACAGAGCTGCATTATAGCTTCATCTTTCGGACAGAGCAAAGTTATAAGGTTTAGCACAACGAGCGGAGAATGAGTTTAAAACCTACCGGTAAGCAAGTAAGTCAGAAGCGGGATTGATGTCATTCTATGCTAATACCAGCCCGTACTTGAGATGAGAATAAAGCAGCCAGTAGTAAGTAGTTACGAGCCAGTCCTCCGTTAAGGTAGCCAAGGATTTAGAGCTCTAAGGGCTAACTAAGTTAGAAAGCCTGGGAATGAACTCCTTGACTCTCTCCTTGCCTATGTTCAGTCTTTCATTTCCCCTCCTTCCTCAGAATGAAAATCAAGTCGTAAAGTAAGAAAGAAAGCCCGTCAGCTGCCTCTGATATGGTAGGCAATTAAAGTCTTCAATCAATCCCCATTCCTCAATAGTTGACTTTTGTGAAAACATCGATATAATTAGTGTCAAACCTATTAGACTTTCTAATTCTAGGGCAGTCTTTAGTGCAGTTAGCGGGGAATCAATTCCTATTCTCTGAATATGCCTTCCCGTTGATTCACCTCAGGGACTCTCTGTCTTTGTTGAGACTGAAATTCGACTTATTGAATGTGTGCCTGAAGGTATATCAAGTAGTCTAGGGGGGACTTAGTAAGGAAAGCACAGAGAAGTCAGAAGCAGGAAACAAGGAGTTCTAACTCTCGTCCCACGCCCTCTTATTCTATTCAAATTCCCTGGGATTCACTGCCTGATCTTCACAGGAACGAGGATTGAGCAAAACAAGTCAGGATTTGATTATGAGTTTGTGGTCTAGGAGTTTCTGATAGTCTAGTCTTTCTGGAAGTAGAGCCTAAACCCTTTAAGAAGTCCAGAAATTTCTGTAGCTGTTTTCCCCCCTGGTCCATTGGCTAGCGGGTCAAACCCTTCCTTCTACTGATAAGCGGGAGAGCGGCAAAGCCTATGAAGAGAATCAGCTACCTTGCCTTGACTGAGAGAGGAGCCTGCTAGCTGCCTATAACTAAGTCTTTCTAAATCTAAATCCCTTAATTCATCTTTAATTTAAAGGCAGGAGCTGCAAAGAAGGAATAAGCAGCGAACAACTCATTAGTCATGAGTTACACGCCCCGCTATCCACTTAGGGAAAAAAGAAAGCTACAAGTCTTGACGCCTTCGTGTCTTCCCAGAGCTAATGAATTTCTTTATTTAAAGCCCTAAGCCTTATATTCAGTCAAAGACTCTCTCGTTGCCGATTTGATCTATCTTTCTTCAAAGAACCTGGAACTTGGGCCCAACACCCTTTACTGGAGAGTCTCTTTACTTTTACTTTAGTAGTTACAATCCAGTCCTGAGACAGAAGAGAAGGTAGAGCTAGCTTACTCATTCTAACTAGTAGTCCCAGGGGAATCAATTCCTTAGATTGAGAAGGCGGCTACTCAAATTCATGGTTTCATTTTTCGATGGAGAAAGCCTATGTCCGGTTTTGTTGATCTAATTATGTCGATGGATTCATTTAGTGTCTTGTTCCCGGAGTTCCTTGTAGTTAGTCTTGACTTAGATAAGTAGTAAGTGAGAACGGGTTCATTTCTCTTGTTGTACCAGCCCCTTCTGCATCAGAGTCAAAGCTGCGGTAAAAGATCATCTATCCTCTCCTTCTGAGCTGAGGAAATGCGCCTTATAAGAGAATTAGCTACTTCAGTAGGCTATTCCCTAGGGTAAGATTGACTTCTCTGTCGAAATTACGTAAGTAAGAATCTCAGTTTCCGATTAATCTTTTCTTGGTACCGGCCCGGGGATTCTTATCCCATCTCTTGATCTATAGCTCTGGGGGAAGTTAGGGACTAAATTCTGTAGAAGAGAATCAGGCTGCAAGCCACTATCAAGGCTGCTTAGGCGAAGACTGGAGCTGTAGGTGTTGACTCTGTCCCGCTCTCTGCCCTGGTAAAGGAGGATAGAAATGCTGCCAATGAAGGTCAGATTCCCCTCTCTTCTCCATGGTGGGAACAGACTGAGGAGAGTTAATACTGACTGCTTTTGGTGAATAAAAGTAAGTTTAGGCTTTAATACAAGCCCTTTCTTCACAGCAGAGAAGGTAGTAAAGGCTGTATGAAAGAAGTGACACACTAATGTATCTGCTTTCCCCTCCGTGGTGGGAACATAGTGAGGAAAGATCAGCCCGAGTTAACTCATTCGCATGTGTCACAGAAGAAGAAATGAATAGAGTTGGGGGCCGAAAGGTACTAATCCCAACAGATTCTCTTCCCCGTCTCTAGCTCCAGACAGCTTAGAGAGGAAATTCAGTATAAGATCATCTTCTCCTTACGTAGGCTAAGATTGAGAGGGAAGGGGGAGATTCCTCGATCTAAGTCTTCTTACATGTCCTCATCCGCCTTAGAATATCATCAAATCCATTATCTGGATCCGGGAATTTACTATTGAATCAGATTGATTTGTTTTTACGCTTTACCCAGCTTAAGCGAAGCTATCTCTTTAGTTTCGTTTCTAAGCCATTGAAGCCTATTTCCCATCCGTGGTAAGGGAGTAAGTAGCTGTTGGATTCATAACAAGATGACCAGAAAAGCCCGCCAAAGCCCTAATGTAGTTAGTCTGTTTAATTGGAACAAGCGGCGTAACTACTTTATCGAGTTGGTACCAAAAGCCAAGTCCAACAGAATCTCTTACAACACCTGGGGAATCACGTCCTAATACCATTTCATCAGATCCATCGCGGGACATTCCTTAGAATTGAGTCTGATCCTTATCCGTGAACTGATCCTACGGATCTGCTGTTCTATTAGAATACACTCCCGACCGTCTAATACAAAAGGAAATGACTAAACCCTCCTGGCTTTAACCCTCTGGGACTCCTCTTTAGGACATAGAAGACTAAGGGCTTTAGGGCGAGAAAACAAGTAGTATTAGAATATCCGCAATATCAGCAGTACTGGAGACAGAGTTGAAAGCAGCAAGTAGTTTTCTTTAGACTGACAAGGCCGTCAATCTGTCATTATATTGAGTTACTAGGACACCCCTCCTAGACAGATAAGCCGGAAAAACCACTATTTCTAAGTCTTTTGGTACAATCCCTGCTTCCTCTGCTGATATGGTAGTAGAAAGCAAGTATGATTTCTAGTTAGAAGTTAGAGGGCCTTAGCCCCAAGCGAAATCTCATATGAAAGGTTTTTACGGTTTCACCTGCAGCCTAAGATATGGTAGGCCAGTTAGTAAGAATAGTTGGCTTAACTAGTTAGCGGGGAAGCTAGAACTGTAAAGAAGTTCTCAAGCTAAAAAGAACAAGCCTAACCTAAAACAACAAAGAGGTTAAGGCGCGGAGCCCCAACTCCCCATTAAGAAGTTACCAAGTCCTGAGTTCGATTTCATTAGTGCAAAAGAGCCCTACGGGATTTCATTCCTGTAGCTATCTCTTAGAAGGCCCGTCCTTGGAATGAGAAGCAAGGAAAGTCCAACGCAAGGGCCTAGAGCTGGTAAGTCGAGTTCGCCTAAGATCGAATGATTGATTGAATCCTTTCTATTTTGTTTTTACCGGGGACTTAAGCCTAAGAGAACTCTGACTAAGAAAACATCAAATAAGCCTCGGGCGCTGAGCAATTAACCCTGCTGAATCAGATCTAAAGTCTAGTCCCGCCTCTTGCTCATTAGTTGAGCTCAGGCTTTCTGCTTAGCTGGAAGCGGGAGATTATCTAGTAGGGAAGTCACAAGGTAAATCAAATCCTTTAGCGCTGTCTGTCAATGAGTCTTCTTCCCCTCCTTCCGCGAAGGGAGATCCTGACTTTAGTTGAAAAGCTATAGTTTCGAATTCTATGGCTTAGTCTCCAACCTTATGATGAGAAGAAAAGGCTTATTAAGGCCTATAGCACCCAACAGAACTAACAGGAAGTCTGAATTCGAAGCCGGAATTAAGGATTTCTATTCCGTTTTAGATTGATATTTAGAGCCCGGGGAAATAGCACGGAAGTCAGTAGTTAGTAGTTAGAAGAGATCTTCCCGGAGATTAAGACTTTGATGTTGATACAATCCCTACTGTGATTGAGTTGAAAGAAAGGCTTATTACCAACTGAGGAAAGAAAAGGCCCCTAGTTCGAGTTCATTTACTAAAAAGGGAGGTTGAAAGCCGGAAATTCCTAAGATCAGGCGGACTTCAGTCTGAACTTCTGACTCCCCTAGATTCAAGGTCAGCAGAAAGATCATATGATAGGTTTTTCTTCCGCATGAAATTAAGTAGAGAACCTAAGTTTTCTGCCAATTCATCCTCTATCTCCGAAAAGAAATCGAGAAGGGCCTCTTTCTTGCGGCTTTAAGGCCGAATTCCTTTTCAAGTGAGGATTTTCGTCAAGAATCTGTTGAAACAGCCTAAAGCAGTCGTCTTTATGCTCCCGGATCTGGATTCTCGAACTCGAGTAATCGCCCTGACCTGGAAACCTGTTTTGATAATAGGTCTCGGCGCCTTGAAACCAAGAATCCGTTGGTGATGAGGGAGAGACCCTGAAAGGGCTAGATTCCGACAGAGACGGCCCAGCCGGTTGAGACGTTGGTGTCCCCGGAATATCGAAAATTTGGATCGGATTCCCGGGGCTGGGCGCTTTATATATAACCATGCCTGAATTTGGATCCACTATTTTAGTTTAGGATTTACGGACCTACCTTCCGTCTCGCTTTCCGAAAACGGTTCCAAGAGAACTCCTATTTCAAAGGAATCCTCTTTCCACGAGGACGAGCTTGATGGGTCGGAAGGGGACGGAAGAGGAAGTGGCTGCCCTACCCCCGAAACAACACCACACAATCCAACAAAAGAGAAAAGATAAGCCAAAAAAATACTAGAGTGAGCGATTAAGATTAAGTAGATCCGGAGTAAATAGCAAAACAAGGAGATGCAAAAAAGAATGGAATCCGGATCCGTAAGTGACTTCGCTCCCCTAAGCGGGGGATGAACTCAAACTCCTAACCCTAACAAGGTAGGCAAGCAAAGACGGGTTATGCCTGAAAACCCGAAAACAGTGCTTATTACGACAACAGAGTCAATGGCACAAACTGCTGAAATAGCAGGGGTAATGCCGAGAACTTCAACGGGAGTGAACAGCTTCTTCGTCTTAAAGGGATCCATGGCATTGAACAAAAGCATTTCTCGCCCTAGGCCCAAGGGAATTTATTTAGGTAAGTAAAGGCTAAAGGCCGAGCTCTTTCATTTTTTAAATAAAACAAACCCAAGCAGCAAGGAAGACAGCATTCTAGAACTCAGTCCCTTGTTCTAGTGATAGAGATTGTAAGGTTCTAGCATAAAGCATAAGAAAAAAAGAAACTTGCGCCTTAAGCTTCGCTAAAGCGACTACGTACCTCAACTGGCGCCTTTGAATACCAGGAAATCTCCGAGAAGACAGAGGAGGGAAAGCAGCCGTTGACCTAGTTCCTTCTACTTTCATCGAGATTGCTCTGGTGTTCGTAACACCTCTCCTTGCCGAATCGACTGTTCCCTCTGTTCATGGTTTCATGGGAACAGAGAATGGCTGTTCTTTCATCCGTTGAGTTTGGTTCTATCGTAACGTAACTAAATAAGCAGTTGATCCATCCCGTTAAAAGATGTTGAGTAAGGGCACTTGCTGTTGCCGCTCTTAGAGTAAGCGCTGCAAAGTCAGTAGGAAGAGGGCCCTCGACTGGGATTCTTCTTTCCCGGGATTAAGGTAATTTACTCGCTTACTTTTTAGAGTCAGGAAGCGATTGAGAAAAAACTTCTTAATTTAATGTGTATGAAACTTTCTGGCGCCTTCTTCGACCTGATTTCCCTCGAGAAGCTGATGCCAGAACTGCTGTAGCTAGCCTAGGAGTTCTGTTGTTAGGGGGCCGGGGGAGTACCATGAGGTGATGTCTAGAGAACTATTCTTATAGGACCGGACTAGGGACAGGATCCCAGGTACCCAGATACTAGTATGGTATGGACAACCTCACTCCAGTAGCTGTCGTAGTTGAGGACATAGCTACGAGAGAAGAGCAAGAGGACCTTGCCAATGTCTTGACCTTCATCAAGCTGAGGCGCAAGTCAAATCCGAATAAGCTGTGAATTGGCTTTCTCTCTTGATCTACGATATTGGACTATCGGGAGTTTGACACAGCCTTTAGAGGGGCATGACAGCAGATAGGGACTACCCGCATGGATGAGTTATCACATTATTCACCCGAACCCCTATTCCATGAAAAAGAAGCCATAGCTAGAGAAGAGGAAGAATCCAGCCCACTAGTAGTACTCATCCCAGTTTCTCTCCTTGTGGGTGAAGCAGGGAACGGAACAAGCAATCAAGTCAGCCAGGTCGGGGTCATTTCCTACCTAGCCGAGTCAGGAAAAGGGCAATCCTAAGCCCATGGGAATTTTCTCTTCATTTTGCTGCCCGCGGTCTAGTCTAAGAAGCTGGGAAGACTCGAGAGGCAAGGAGCAGCTCAATTGATTCTTTCGACTCGTATCTTAGACTACGACATTGATTGAGAAGGCTGACCCGTCGACTGTCACCAAAGAAGGTCAGAATTTCCGGTGTTAAGCATGTAGCTAGACTTTCTTTTATCAAGAGTTTCCCCGCGCCTAGAAGTCTTCTTTTCGAAATCGAATCTTTCTATGCTTACAGAATCTCTTTCCTTCCTGTCGAAAGAAGTGAATCCCTAGTCAAGGAAGTAAGCGTTGAAGGTAATTGCTTTGAAATGCCTAGTTGTTAGCTCTTAGCGAGAATAGGTTCGTAGCCAAGGTAGGGCAGAATCCACTTAAGTCAAGCTTCCCAGCATTGAGTTAACTTCCTTCCTTCCCTAAGCCCTTTCCATTCTTCTTTCCATGTAAGGGTTAAAGGTACCTTATCTTCTTTGACAACCTGTAAATCGCTTTCCAGCCAGGGAACGGGAACTCCTTCTTCTTGATAGCATTGGTCTCGTCTCGGCAGTTAGTTAAGTTCCGAGTCATTAACGAGACTTGATTCTCTTTACTGGTTACAGTTTACAGATAAGAGAGAAGTTCTGACAAGGAAGCTGTCCAGGCATTCACTAATTGTGAGAGATCCCCCCTTTCAATCAATTAAAAGAAGCATTCCAAAACTTCTTTAGTTTAGCAGCAAGTCTTCTCAGCAGCAAAAACCTGGCCTTGCTTCCAGTTAAGAGACAGAACCTAGTCCTGACTAACGTAAAGAGAAGTTCTCTACTGTAGATTTTAGACTTAAGCTTTTCGGTGCGCTAACTGCATTCTTTTATACAGCTTAGCGTGCTTTAGGGTTTGATTCAGATCTTTACACTTCTCCAAATCCTGGTTAGCTTCCATCGCTTTTAGTTCCGCAGGGAAAGACAAGCTCTTAGTCTTACTGTCCAGAGATTTAGGTTTAAAAAAGGCTTATGGCCTTAATAGAAGAGATTCTTTCTAGAGCGAATGGCTTAGTTACCGAGTGACTTCTTTTACTTATTCAAATGGAACTAGACCGTAAGCCATAGAAAGAGTTACTCGAGACTTAGTCTTTTCCCTTTTAGGCTCTAAACCCGATGTGCGCTGCTTAGTCCTGTTCTCCTTTCTAAGATAGAGGATCCTTTTCAGAGATGCAAATGGAGTACTTTATTCTATCGAATGGCACTCTAATTCCATGAATGGATATTGACTCCGATAAGGTGAATCCAATAATTCTCATAGTCATGTAGCATGCAAGAGCTAAGACTTTCCTCTCGTTAGGAATTGCTTTATTAATTCCTAGTGGGTCGAACTCATCTACAGGAAAGAGGTTTCTCGCCATTTTTTTTAGTGGTTCTATGCATAAATCGCATGGACTCTTTATGTGGTGGGAGCTGCATACCCGGTCTAGAAAGGCGTCTTTACATACTTGTACGACCTGACCTAGATTATCTGCTTTCAAAGCGTCTGGTTTCAGAACAAGTGGTTCCGGTATAAAGCACCACCATAGGGCGAAGCCTAGAATTAAGCACGTAAGCAGAAGAAATCTTGTATCTCTCATATATGAATAAGCCAAGGCGTCTCCCAAACGAAACTCCTTAACTTTCGAAGTCTTTCTCAGAGCATCTCTTAATCCAGTATCCCGTTCAGGCGACCTAAGGTATCGAAAATCCTTGTATTGTATAAGGGTTCACGCATATAGGCGCTTACCGGTCTAGACTTGGGGTATACCCTTAGGGGAAGCAGTGCAAGTTTGGTACGGTAGGGTTTCCAAGGCTGATAAAAGGTATATAAAGGCAACCCTAGAATACCATAACGAAGCCATACAGTATTAGGATTTCTCGTTAACAAAGAGTGATTTCCCATGCGTATGCGAACAAGATTTTTATTAGAATTGCTTTCACTGAACAATGTAGGACGACCTGATATTACTTTGTTAAATGTATTTAGCATGATTTTTTTATATACTCTTTTTTAGTCTTTATCTTTTAGTATGTACTTAATACGCAGTCGGGATTGTCTTCTAGACCTAAGTCAGCTCCTCTTCTTTAATGCTTGACCAGGGACGAAAGGAGATGTTTCGATCATCTGTCTGATAGTTCTGGTATAGATAAAAGGAAGAACCTCTGTGCTTGCTACCACTCCAGACATCCGTGTAATAGCAATCAAAGACCCACTCCAGATCGAAGTATTACGGCGTAGCCATCACCAGACACGTGCTAGTTCTCATACTCTAAACCCATTACCGCTTTGCGGGATGAGAGAAAGAACCGTAAGCAAAATACTTCACCTTTCGATGGTCGCCTTTCACACACTTAATGACTTCTTTCAGTCGTACCTTTCCTTTCTCTTTATTTAATGTGCGCACATCGAGGTAGGCGTTAACACGATGTGTGCGGCTTTCAGAGGTGAGAAGAGTTACTCGAAATCAGTCCTGTTATTAACCCCAAGCCGGAGAACAGCAGGAAATACTGTTATGGTAAGAGTTCGAGCCTATCACCGACGGAAATACCTTTCATAAATACCCACAGTCAATTCTATCTTTATTTCCCATCCCAGCAAAAGGGGTCTTGTCTCCTTTACACAAGTAAGGTCCCTACTAGTAAGGCGAGCTGGAGCTCTTGATCCCGTTGGTTGAGCGAGCAAGTCTTCCTCCTCAGAGCGATCCCCTATTGCTCACTCAGACCCTGGTGAAACCCCAACATGGTAGGGTAGGACGGGGAGACAAAGAGAAAGATGGTGGGCACAGCCAGCCCTGTAGGTGGAGGTACACGAAGACCACATACATATCTTAATGAATCTATATCCCATGCTCATCCGCTCTTCGGGAAGAGAAGGACTCAAGTCAGGAGATATTTCTGAGTGCATGAGTTGAGTTAAGGAAGGGGGGTCTTTAGCCCATGGGAAAGTTCGCATGTGTGTTGACTACTGAGATTTGAATAGGGCCAGCCCAAAAGATGATTTTCCGCTGCCCCACATAGATGTGATTTCATCTTATCCTTCATTGAAGGTTTTTCTTATTATAATAAAAGAAAAATGGCACTAGAAGATAAAGAGAAGACCACCTTGCTTCTCACTCGAATATAGGTTTCATTAAAATCGCCAAAACAGATCCATGGATTGATGTTTCAACGATTTTTGAGGAAAGGCACTTCATTCAATCGAAGAAAAGAAGGAAGCATTACAAACAGATAGCCAAAGCAGACAGGGTGACAACCAGAAGGAATCCAGCAAGTGTCAAAGAAAGAGAAACTCTGACTATCCGGGGAGGCGACTAGGTGCAAGCCGCAACAGCCAGATAAGGTAGCAGGAACCAATCCACATGAGAGGCCGGTCAGTCCCTAAGTAAGTTCATCGACCATTTCTCTGTATAATCGTATGTTTATGTTATGCTAGACTACGAAAGCTGCTTTCAAGGTCTGGTGTATACGAATACGGGGAATGCTTCTTCGTTTACCCGAATTCCCTCCATCCTATACTAAAAGTAAAGTGTTGTTCCCGGCTCAATTCCATTTCATGTTGCTTCTGATCTCTCTGCTCTTGGCTGCTTTCTCCGCAGCACCTCAGATAGAGAAAGCATCCTTATATATTTATATACATATATAATGCAGCATAGAATCAAGAATCAACTTCCGTTGAGCGAAACCCTGAAAAAGACTCAAAGGGTCTCGTTTCGGACGCTGATAAGCGCTTCCCTGCGAAAAAGAGATTCCTTTCAATAGGGTCTCTTTTGCGAGGTCTTTCACTTTAAGTAAGCTATCGTTGTAAAGAAGAGAGTGAGTCTTTTTGTGCTGAGCCAATTTTCATCTTCTTTTGATGTTCGGACCGAGCGCGTAGAATGAAAATCTTCCATATCTTGTCTCTCCTGAGCGAGTACGTTTCGCGGTTACGTACACAAGTGAAAAGGCACCCACTTGATCGACTATGAAGAAAGTTGAACCCAAGCTCCAGAGCGGGGTTCACTTACCCTTCATCCATTAAAGAGCCCCACCGAAGAAGAAAGAGTTTGATTGAAGAAATCGGGAGAAGCGGAGTGCAAGAAGATCTATCTTGACGACCAGAGGAGAAGAAAGACCCTATGTTCCGAGGTTACAGAGAGAGGATTGATCGAACGATAGAAGGCGCAACCCTTCCACTCCCACGTACGTTCCGACATTCAAAGCATTGCTTACCAAATAACTAGACAAGACAGACTTGACGGGTAGAATCTACACCACTTTTCCATTCATTCTTCCTGTAGCCACACAGAGAAAAAATGCGATTGAGAATACAATAGACTAGCGACGAACGAGCGAAGGGCTTCCCTACGCCCAAAGATGCTTTTTGCCCAAGTCCCCCCTGGGCAAGAAATGGTTATGAACTGACAAGGTCAATGCACCTCCTTCCCCGGAGCACCTTATTAAAGAGTGATTGCCCTAGGGGCTATGCCCTCCTAAGCACGAAATGAGACTGTTGTGATTTCGCTTTTTAATGGAAGACCATCTTTAAGAG